CGAAAAGAAAAGGGGGGATACGAAATAAGCATATCGGATGCATCAGATGGACGTCTAGTGGTTGATATTATCCCCCCAGGACCAGAACTTCTTGTTTCAGAAGGAGAGCCTATCAAATTTGATCAACCATTGACGAGTAACCCTAATGTGGGCGGATTTGGTCAAGGAGATGCAGAAATAGTACTTCAAGATTCAGTCCGTGTCCAAGGTCTTTTGCTCTTCTTGGCATCTGTTATTTTGGCACAAATCTTTTTAGTTCTTAAAAAGAAACAATTCGAGAAGGTTCAATTGTCCGAAATGAATTTCTAAATTCATGAATTTATCGATATCAAGTTCGTAAAAAGAACCAAACTCTTTTTCTCGATTGATAAAAAATGAAATTCTAAAAAGCCTTTTGCTTGTTTATACTTTTTCTAGAAGATGAAAGTAATTCCTTCGACTGCATTCCTAGTCATAGTATGTAGCTTGTGAAGAAGACGATTTGACTTGACCCCGTCTTTCTTTGTTTTTTATCTAACTCGGGGTGGTGTGATTATCTTACTATTTGTCAGATGTCAATGTCATAAAATGCATCAATATCAATAGTTTTGTTGATTAATTCAATTCGTCTATATACTAGCCCTAAGGAATATAAGTAAGTGGTAAATTGCAGGGAAAAATGAGGGGGAACAAATAATTCTAGTAGGGGTTTTTATTCTTCCTAGTCCTCGACACAAGAAAAGGAATTTTCAAAACCCCTTTCTTGTGTCGAAATAATAATGATTCTTGATTCTGTTCGTCAACAATTCCTAGTCTTAGTTTCTATTTTTTCTAGATGTAGTAGAACTGATTTTTCGATTTCTATTTCTTCCGTCTCTACTTATTCTAGAATATAGAATAATCTAAGTGGTGGACAAAGACAAAAAGAGGGATCTATTTTGTGAGTAAATAGAACTTCTTGAATGAACTTCTAATCTAAAAAAATTTCAATGAACTTAGAAAAAAGAAATTTTGATGAGAGGCTAAATGAAATAGAATAAAGGTTTAGTAGTTAAAAAAAGAGTTTGATTTGAATAGGACATTTTTTCAATTTGACTTTCTTTTTTAGTTCAGTTTTAGTTTAGTTTTATTCTGTAAAATGAAATTTCATCAATAAGAATGAAATATAAATAAGAGTAAGGAGTCTTTATGTCACGTTACCGAGGACCTTGTTTCAAAAAAATTCGCCGCCTGGGGGCGTTACCGGGACTAACTAAGATAAGGCCCAATGAGCTTAAAAAGAAAGGGCCGGATCCTGTGAAACTCAACCAATATCATACTCGACTAAAAGAAAAACAAAAATTGCGTTTTCATTATGGTCTTACAGAACGACAATTGCTTAAATACGTTCGTATCGCCGCAAAAGCCAAAGGTTCAACAGGTCAGGTTTTACTACAATTACTTGAAATGCGCTTGGATAACATTCTTTTTCGATTGGGTATGGCTCGGACTATTCCAGCAGCTCGACAATTAGTTAACCATAGACATATTTTAGTAAACGGTCGTCTAGTAGATATACCAAGTTATCGCTGCAAACCCCTAGATACTATTACGGCAAAGGAGAAACAAAAATCTAAAGCTCTGATTCAAAATTATCTCGATTCATTGCCTCAGAAGAAAGTGAAAGTGCCACCCCATTTAACTCTGAACCGAAGAAAATCTGAAGGATTAGTCAATACAATAATAGATAGGAAACGGGTCGGTTTAAAAAAAATAAATGAATTGCAAGTCGTAGAATATTATTCTCGTCAGACGAAAACCTAACGAAAAGAAAAGAAAGACTAGAATAAGGTAAGGTGCAGACAACTTTGCCCAATTTCGGGGACGTAAATTAACCTAAGAGTAAAATAAATAAGGCTTTGAGCCGTATTTTTCTCCCATTTCGCATAGACCGCGAGGAAGATTCGCATTCCTTATCTCCTCTTTTCTTTTCAGTCTTTTACGTGCCACAGCCATTAGGAATAGATAATCGATCTCAAAGAAAGGTCTAACTGTATGGAATAATCGTATCGATTCTTGATCTATTGCGGTTAGTAAGATCAGTGAATTGGGGGAAGGTACGGAAAGAGAGGGATTCGAACCCTCGGTAAACAAAAGCCTACATAGCAGTTCCAATGCTACGCCTTAAACCACTCGGCCATCTCTCCTGCATAATGATTATGACCCCAAAACCCAGTGAATTGCGAGTCATTCCTATTCATTATTGGGTAGGTACGACTAATCAACTCAAACTATCAAAACTCTGATAAAGAGAAAATTGTTGTCTTTCGAAAACGGTTCAAAAAAATTCTATTCATGTTTGAAAAAAAAAAAATTTCTCTTCTTTTTAGAGATTTTTACCCGATTAAATCCATAAATTACATAAAGCAATAAATTAGATAAAGCAAAAAATGAGAAACTAGACTGAATCGACTAATTGAGGGATCTAGATTTTCTAGACTATGCTTAATGGATATCTTTAGATCATGATTGTAGTTAGACTACGATTCTATACCATAAGAATTCGCAAACTCCTTTCGAGTCCAGTTTTCGGGGTATCAACAACAAAGCCTTATCCTAATTCATAAACCATACCCACATTTTAGATTTCATTGTATAGTGGATACACTCTATGTACACAACACAAATGAAAATCGTCGGTTATTCGCTTCTCATTATAGAATGATTCTAATGATTTGATCCTTTTTCGTCTTTGGCTGATAATTCACTCAAAATGTCTCCGGTTCTTCTAATCTAGAACTTCAATGAAATCGGAATAGTTTCCTTCGTTGAGATACTCATTTCATTAGACTGAAATCGAATTAGTTTCCAATATTTTGTTCTTAGCTCTTATCAATTACTGTCAAAAAGGAACAATTTGAATATTGAATAGTGGAATAGAAAGCCCATTTTTAATTAATCTCTTTTTATGGTAGGTTGTACTGTCCAATTCTTTTCGTTGTGGCATCTTTTTTCCACGAGAGAGGGAATGATTACAATTATAGAATGGATTCCTACCTATGCCTAGATCGCGGAGCAATGGAAATTTTATTGACAAGACCTTTTCAATTGTAGCCAATATCTTATTACGAATAATTCCGACAACTTCGGGAGAAAAAGAGGCATTTACCTATTACAGAGATGGTGCGATTTGATTCTTTTTTTTGATTATTAGAAGTCCGATTGACTCTAAGATGGATGAATACTTAGTTGATAGTATCAAAGAAATACACGTATATGTTCTATTATATAGTTAGATTATTCGTAGTCTTACGAGAAAAACACACCATTTGGGATCGGAATGAAAAGAAAAAGAAATCTACGCTTATTGACGGTAAAGTTTGGAAATAGAACAACTCCTTCTGTTGTGTATCCTCAATGAATGCAGCCTCAGATACTATCTTTCAATTGTCGATTCTAGTATTGAGCCAAGGTTTATCCCTATAGGTTCGTTATTACCGGTCAATCTTATAGGCAGCATAGGGGAAGAAGCACTACACCTAGGAATTCATAACAAAAAACTTTGTTATAAATTATCCCTTTCCTTAGTAGGCTCGGGACTAAGAAGAATGGTTGGGACAACAAACAGCCATCGTGTTTGTATTTTGGATACCTGTATAACCATCGAAGGCTCTTCAAGTGACTAATTCCTGGAAATGAGAGGGCGCTGAGAACAAAGAAATTGTTGGAGTTATCATTTCTCTCTCATACCTCTCCCTTTGATGTTAAGAAAAGATCTCTTGCAGGAAGGTTGGCTAGAAATTTCATGTAAAAATACCAGCCCTGCTCAGTTCATAATTAGACTATTTTCCTATTTTGTGATTCCCGATTTTCATTATGCACATAAGAGAGGAGCCGTATGAGATGAAAATCTCATGTACGGTTCTGGAACGGAGATTCTTTCAATTGAATGACGACCGTAACGAATGTCAGCTCAATCCGAAGGCAATTATGCGGAAGCTTTACAAAATTATTATGAGGCGATGCGACTAGAAATTGATCCCTATGATCGAAGTTATATACTGTATAACATAGGCCTTATACATACAAGGAACGGAGAACATACGAAAGCTTTGGAATATTATTTTCGAGCGCTAGAACGAAACCCATTCTTACCCCAAGCTTTTAATAATATGGCCGTGATCTGTCATTACGTGCGACTATCTTCACTATAGAAAGAAAGGGGGAAAGAAAGATCAAATCCTCTAGGAAAAATGAGAAAAAATAGGCTTTCTACATATGCATCGGTTCAAAAAACGATTTTTATCAGCTGTAGAAAAGAAAGAAACTTTGTAGAAGTCGAAATAGGAAGAAAGAAAGCTGCCTAGCTAATTTATTCTATGGATAAAGGATCTAATTGAGAAAGTAAGCGCCGTAAAGATCAATTAGCGTGGTTTTGTACAGATACAATAATAACTGCTTACTTATCATGATGTGCAATAAATGTTAGGAATTCACTTCTGTAATAGAGTCGACCTACTAAGGTATTGAGCAGCGGTGTAGAATCAGATCCCAAAGATAGTACGTCTTTCCTTGAAAGACTTTTTCAAAAATTCTATATATAAATATAATATAAATTTGAATATGAGATGAAACGGAGATAGTTACCTTTTAGAAAATTATAAGGATAGTGAAAATGCCTATCTTTTATTCTTAGGAGGGTAGGATAACAGATAAAACTAAAACGGCTTAGTAATCCAAATTAAAGATTTCAGTTTGAAACTTATGTCATTAGCTTCTTTTGGTTAACCAGATAAATGGGAGAGATCTACGAGAAATGTTATTCAATTACATGTGGTAGATGAAAATCGGATACCAAAACAGTTGACTGACGAGCCGTATGAGGTAGGAAACTCTCAAGTACGGTTCGAAGGGAAGGACTTAACCTATTCTGACCGGGGAGAACAGGCCATTCGACAGGGAGATTCTGAAATTGCTGAGGCTTGGTTCGATCAAGCGGCTGAGTATTGGAAACAGGCTATAGCACTGACTCCCGGGAATTATAGTCAAGCATATAATTGGGTAAAGTTAAAGAAGCCTTTTAAATAAAAGATGACGTCATGGATTTATTTATTACATACCTAAATGAATCTCTTTTTTTGTAGATGCCCGGAGGGAAAATGCCCTCCGGGAATGAAAATAAAACATTCGAATTTTCAATTCTCTAAGGTTCCCTAAAAATTAAAGTCAACACTCTTATGTATAACAATAACAATGCAAAAGAACAATACAATGTCGATTAACGGAAATAGAGTTCCTGGTGTTCCTAAAGTCCCACCATTCAAAGTGAATGGTTTTCCGTCTATGCCACTTGACCCTTATTACATTGACAAAGAAGTCATAGACGAAGAAGAAAAAAAAGTAGAAAACGAAGAAGAAAAAAAAGTAGAAAACGAAGAAGAAAAAAAAGTAGAAAACGAAGAAGAAAAAAAAGAAGAACTAAATGAAGAAGAAGAAGAATATGAAGAAGAAGTAGATATAGAAGAAAAATATAAGGAATTCCTTATTAAAAATACAAAATTAATAAACTTCTTTCTACTAATCTTTTTCTTCTTAGATTTTATTTTATCTTCATTTCTGACCTTTTTGTTGTTTTTTCTTGATGAAGAAGAAGTAGATCTAGAAGAAAAATATAATGAATTCCTTATTCAAAATAAAGAATTAATAAACTTCTTTCTACGAACCTTTTTCTTCTTAGATTTTATTTTATCTTCATTTATGACTTTTTTACTGAAGTTTTTTTTTCTTGATGAAGAAGTAGATATAGAAGAAAAATATAAGGAATTCCTTATTAAAAATACAAAATTAATAAACTTCTTTCTCCTAATCTTTTTCTTCTTAGATTTTATTTTATCTTCATTTCTGACCTTTTTGTTTTTTTTTCTTGATGAAGAAGAAGAAGAAGTAGATCTAGAAGAAAAATATAATGAATTCCTTATTCAAAATACAGAATTAATAAACTTCTTTCTACGAACCTTTTTCTTCTTAGATTTTATTTTATCTTCATTTATGACTTTTTTACTGAAGGTTTTTTTTATTAATTAATCTTTTTTTTTTTAGAAGTAATTTGATAGAAGTAATTGTCAGACTATCTCGAAGGAATTGAATTCAGTGGGATATTTCATTCACATTTTTGGACACGATCTTTTCTAAGGATTCTAAGCTCTTTCGAAGAAGAAGCAGATTCAGTTTCGACGAAGATTCCTTTTCGACGAAGGTCAAAAATTCTTTGCCTTCTCTTTCTTAAGTACAAAAACTTCTTAGCTGAGGGTGAATAAGAACTTGTTATATATTTAGATATAACAAGTTCAAACTCAAGTATGCCGTCTAATCATTACGCTTCAACCGGGTTATTCTATTCCACTTTATTTAAATTTCATGTTATTCTGTAACCGTAAATAGACTATAAATTCCATCATTGCTAGCTCATGTAGCTAATTCGATTAAGCCAATAATGGAATGGGATTTGTCGAGAAATGGGAAATGAAATCAAAATGCTCCGACATAAAAATGAGGGAATGTTTACAATACCTGGGTTTAATCAGATACAATTTGAAGGATTTTGCCGGTTCATTGATCAGGGTTTGACAGAAGAACTTTCGAACTTTCCAAAAATTGAAGATCCCGATCAAAAAATGGAATTTCAATTATTTATGGAAACATATCAATTGGTAGAACCATTGATAAAAGAACGAGATGCTGTGTATGAATCACTTACATATTCTTCTGAATTCTATGTATCCGCGGGACTCATTTCGAAAATCGGTAGGGGTATGCAAAAACAAACAATTTCTATTGGAAACATTCCTCTAATGAATTCTCTGGGAACTTCTATAGTAAATGGAATATATAGAATTGTGATCAATCAAATATTGCAAAGTCCCGGTATTTATTTCCGTTCAGAGTTGGACCAGAATGGAATTTCATCCTATACGGGCACCATAATATCAGATTGGGGAGGAAGATCAGAATTAGAGATTGATCGAAAAGCAAGAATATGGGCTCGTGTGAGTAGGAAACAAAAAATATCTATTCTAGTTCTATCATCAGCTATGGGTTCGAGTCTAAGAGAAATTCTAGAGAACGTTTGCTATCCTGAAATATTTTTATCGTTTCTGAATGATAATGATAATGATAATGAGAAAAATAAAATCGGGTCAAAAGAAAATGCTATTTTGGAGTTTTACCAACAATTTACCGGTGTCGGCGGGGATCCAATATTTTCTGAATCCTTATATAAGGAATTACAAAAAAAATTCTTTCAACAAAGATGTGAATTAGGAAGGATTGGTCGACGAAATATGAATCGTAGACTGAACCTTGATATACCCCAGAACAATACATTTTTGTTACCGCGAGATATATTGGCAGCCGTGGATGGTTTGATTGGAATGAAATTTGGAATGGGTAGACTTGACGATATGAATCATTTGAAAAATAAACGTATTCGTTCTGTAGCCGATCTTTTACAAGATCAATTTGGACTCGCCCTGGTTCGGTTAG